GTCAATTTTTTTTTTTATTTTTTTTATTATTAATATTTTCTATTTTTCTATGTTATTTTATATGTTTTTTTATGTTATTACAATTACTTCAGTTATTCAATTGATCTTTTTTCTCTATATTATAATTATATTTTATATCAAAAAAATTGGCTCAATAAAATCTGGTTTTGTTGGTATAGAACACGGTATTCTATATTCTATAGTAACAATATTCTATAGTAGCAAAATAATAAGAAATACGAATAATAAATTTAACGAATAAGAAATTGAAAAGTATGAATAGAACAAAAGAGGGGGGAGGAAATAATAAAGAAAAATTTATACAAAGCTAGATATGAATCATCCGCACCCTCTTTTTTGTATTTCATTAATTGAATTTTGTTTGATTAAGACTAAGTTCTGTAAAAACCCCCGCCTTCTTTAAAATATCATGAACAGTTCCTGTGGGTTGAGCTCCTTTTTCAAGGAAATACAGAATAGCGGGAACATTTAAATAGGTTTGATTATTTATCGGATCATAAAAACCCACTTTTCGAAGATCTCTTCCCTCTCTTCGGGATCGAACATCAATTGCAACGATTCGATAAACGGCTCATTGGGATAGATGTAGTTAAATAATACCCCCCCCCTAGAAACGTATAAGAAGTTTTCTCCTCGTACGGCTCGAGAAAAAAATGATTAATTTAAAGTTATGTCTATGTATGGAATTATATGATTATGATATGGAATTAGAATGTCAAAAAGATCCATAAACAGCAAATCAATTAGACATTTAAACCCGTCTTTTTTTTTCGAAAAAAAAAAGAAGAAAAAAGCATTCGTACTCTCATAACTCAAGTCAAATAACTCTCAAAATGCTAAAAAAACCTTAGGCATTCCTTTATTGAGTGGTCTCTAACCCCTTTTTTGTTTGTCTCGCTTAGAATCTATTTCGATTCTTCATTTTAATCTAGTTGTTGAGAAAAGTGAAAAGGGTATTTCCTTGTTCTAGGATCTTTTATCTTTGTCTTGAATCATTAGGTTTAGACATTACTTCGGCGATATTTAATCATTTCAAAAATGGCAGCAACATGCCCTTTTTTCTCTCTTTTTTTCTTTCTATAAAAGAATCATATGAACGATTAATTCCCGCATGATACACTTTTGATCGAAAGAGTTTTACGAATTCCAACAATTTTTCTTTTTGATTTGAAAATAGTTTGAATCGGAGCCTTTCGATTTCTATATCAAAAATAGACTTACGAAGTTGTTTCAACTTATTGATTTCCATTAACTAACCCTAGATCCTTGCCCCTTAAAAATGGATGTTTCTCTTCGAGCTCCATCCTGTACTATTTACATTACAACCCAACAAAAAGACGGATTATAATAGAACAAAGGATGTCGAGCAAAAAGCACCTTCATTTCTACATAATGGAAAGTGGTGGGTTTTGACATCCACAGCTGATCATGTCCTTCAAGTCGCACGTTGCTTTCTACCACATCGTTTCAAACGAAGTTTTACCATAACATTCCTCTAATTTGGAACATTGATTCAATTATGGAATCATGAATAGTCATTGGTTCAGTCGATACATAATAATCTATCTATAGTTCTTCCTTCTATATGAAAGAAATTTCCTTCTATATGCTATATGAAATAAATAGATAATTTAGGAAGAAAAAGCCTCAATAAGAATTCAAACTAACCCATATTGTATGAATGCAATATATTTTTCTTCTTTTTTACTTTTATTATACTTTTCTATTCTAAAAATTATAAAAAAAAAAAATAAAGAATATCTAATAATAGTACGAATAATAGTACGAAAATAATAATAATATCCCGAATATTATATATTATAAATAACACAAATAAACTAATCTTTTTGAATATACCTTGCATCGTCAAATAACCCGATAGATCAAATAACTCGATCGAATAGATCCGCCAATCTCATAGTTCTTCGAGTGCCAATCTTAAGCTTAAGAAATCATTAAAAATAAAAAGCAAGAATCCCATTTTCTCCAATATTTAACTCTTAGAAAAAAGGTAAGGTTATTAAAAACAAAAAAAAAAAGAGCAATTTAGATTCGGATATCGTTATTCTGATATATGAAAAGAGCATGCTCTGGGACGGAAGGATTCGAACCTCCGAATAGCGGGACCAAAACCCGTTGCCTTACCACTTGGCTACGCCCCATTTAGATTTCTATTTGAAACTACTAAACACTAATATGGGTATTCCTTGTTCGTCAATTCCAGTTCCAAATAGCTATGGAATAGATTAGATTCTTGCTACGATTTTTGTACGTATGGATAGAGAATTAAACTGAATTTATTGATCATTACATAGAATTCAATTAAGATATTGTATGAAAGTATGATTTCTTCTATTCTCTTGTAAGAATTGAAGGCTTTTTGATTGGGTGAGTTCAAAGAAGTATTGTTTAGTCTGCCTTATTTTCCTTTCTTCATTTTTTTCCTTATATCAAAAAACATATTAATAACTCAATCAAAATTATCTCCAAGAACAAAATTTTGTTATGCTTAATATCTTTAATTTGATCTGTATCTGTTTTAATTCTGCCCTTTTTTCGAGTAGTTTTTTATTCGCCAAATTGCCCGAGGCCTATGCTTTTTTGAATCCAATCGTAGATTTTATGCCGGTAATACCTCTTCTCTTTTTTCTCTTAGCCTTTGTTTGGCAAGCTGCTGTAAGTTTTCGATAAGATCCTTAATACTGTCCTAGAAAAATTCATGATTGATTCAAGAAAAAAAAAATTAACAATTGAAAAGATCAGATAAGCCTTACACTTTGAACGAACCCTCAATTCAAAGATTGAAATTCTTGGATAGCCATAATAAATCTGGATCATCCCATTTCCTCATTCTGACCCTTTTTCTTTTCGCCGAAGAACCTTATTTAGATTAGAGTCCGCCACAATATATAATTGTTTAATTATTGGTATGAAATAATTTTGTTTTGTAATGAACCACTTAACTCTTATTACAAGTGAATTTATGAAAATTCTTTTTGATTTCTATAAATTCTAGAAATCACTTTATTTCTTGGTGTCAAAATCAAAATAAAATAGGATATTAGGATATGTGGTATAGTGGTATAAAAACGGGGAATCTATTCTCTTCTTTTTCCAAAAAAATGATCTTGGAGATTGTGTAATGCTTACGCTTAAACTCTTTGTTTACACCGTAGTTATATTCTTTGTTTCTCTCTTCATCTTCGGATTCCTATCTAATGATCCGGGGCGTAATCCTGGACGCGAAGAATAAAAAAGGGAAAGTTTCTTGCTTCATTTTTAGAAATGGTATTAGGATTTGATCTATTCCACTGCCAAAAACCGAAACGGAAAGAGAGGGATTCGAACCCTCGGTACGAATAACTCGCACAACGGATTAGCAATCCGACGCTTTAGTCCACTCAGCCATCTCTCCTAATTGAGAAAAGATAATTACTATGTTACAGCACACAAAAAGAAATGCTTGAAAAAAGCCCTTTTTACTTTGTTATATAGATTCTTTAGTTTAATATTATTATATAGATTGATTATATAGAATATAGATATATCCAACTTTTATAGAGATATATAGAACTTTTATCAGTAATTCCATTTCATTTATATTATATTCTATATCTTTTATATTCTTAAAATATTCTTAAATAAAACAAGGGCTCTAAAGAAATATCTCAAATAAAAAGAATATCGCTTTGATTTGGCTCAAAAGAGGCTTTTTTTTATTTCCAATTTCCACGGACCGGCCTGGTCAGTACCCGGCCGGGCTCATTTTTTTATTTTCAACTCAAATAACTCATTTTTTCTATGATTCTGCGATCTGACTTGTTTTGTTGTAACAAAAAAATCTTGTTATTGGATTGAATCAACAATCAGAAGCAGAAGAAATCCTATTTCCGTTCCTATGATATAGAATCAAAATATTATTTCTATTCTTTTTTTTCTTCCTATTGTCGAACGCTATCTATCAAAACTCCTATAACACAAGTCTTCTGACAAAAGGCGGCAAGGCTCTAATTTTCAGGATTTTTTATGCTCCTATCTTGTAATCCTATCTTGATTACGCCCAATTCCCCTGTTCGACAAAGGGTCCCTTTATATACAATAATCACATTGTAGCGGGTATAGTTTAGTGGTAAAAGTGTGATTCGTTCTATTAATCCCCTTAAGAGTTAAGGGGTCCCTCGGTTTGATTCATATTCCGAGCAAAAACTTTATTTCTTAAAAGGATTTAATCCTTTACCTCTCGACGAAAGATTTGAGGAAGAATATACATTCTCGTGATTTGTATCCAAGGGCCAATTAAATTATATCAATTCCATTTTTTAGAATTATAAAATTCTATATATTTATATATATAAATATATAAATAAATAGAATTTCTATTCAATATAAATTAATATTGAAAAATTGGATTATGAAATTACGAAACATAATTTTTTTTTTTGAATTGGATCAATACTTCCAATTGAATAAGTATGAGGAAAAAATCCATGGATAAAGATAGAAAAGTGTATTTCTAATCGTAACTAAATCTTCAATTTTTTTTTTTGATAGGATAGATTGAAGCAAAATAGCTATTAAACAATAACTTTGGTTTACTAGAGGCATTTACATCTTGTTTTAGCTCGGTGGAAACAAAATGCTTTTCCTAAGGATTTTATCAAATAGAAATAGAGAACGAAGTAACTAGAAAAATTGTTCTATTCTGATCCCACTCTTCTAGAAGGATCATCTAGAAAGCGAATTGTTTTGAATGCATTCAGACAGAAAAGCTAACATAGATGTTATGGGCTGAATTCTTATTTCATTTCGTTCCTGCCTTATTTATATTTTATATATTTTCTTTTTTTTTTGAATTTAGCCATCTTCCATAAAGGAGCCGAATGAAACCAAAATTTCATGTTCGGTTTTGAATTAGAGACGCTAAAAATAATGAATCAACGTCGACTATAACCCCTAGCCTTCCAAGCTAACGATGCGGG